TCTTTCATAAACTACTCGGATATTACTTATTAATTGTTTATTTATTAGCTCTTCATAACATAGTTTTCATCTCTAAAAATTAAATATAATAGATATAGATAAATATATATTAAATAATAAATAAAATATTTACATCTAACACATAATTCTTATTATCTCTTCTATTCTATGATCTTTTATTTAATAATTCTATTCTATGATCTTTTATTTAATAATCAATTTTTTTTATAATATATATTATTATATATTAATATAATAATTAATATAATTAAGAATTCTAGAACTAGAATACCTTCTATTTCTATTTTAAATATATATTTTTAAATATATATATAAATATAATCTAAATATAATAGACTATTTCAAATACAAATCTTTATTTCAATCTTTGAAATAATGACTAATAGTAGTAGATTAGATTTCAAATTGAAAAGAATACTATAATCTAATATTCTTATTATAATGAATAATGAGATTACAGGACAAAGTAATTTATATTAAATAATAGATTTATATAATAATTTACTTATTTATATAATAATATAATTTAATTAATAAAATAAAAAAAAAATAATATAATTAATATAATGTATAGAATATAGAATAATGTATAGAATAGAATTCTACATTAGAATTCTAAAAAATTGGATGGATTATCAAAAGAAATTAAATTAAAATATATATATATAAATTAAGTAATTAGAAATTCGATATTTCTATCGAATTCGAAATTAATATTAATAAATGGATTTTTGCTTTTAGTTTTTTTTTATTATATTAGAATTATTATGATAGGGTCGGTATCTGTCCGCTCTAAGGAAAAAAGAAAAAGAATCGAACGTTCGAGTATTACAAATTCTATCAAAAAATGATAGAAGGGGGGAGATAAAAAAGAGATAGATATGTGGTATATATCTCTCTATATTGAATTGCGAATACAGAGATAATAGAATCATTTCTGATTCGACCAAATATGGCTATACAATATAGACGAAAGAAAATCAATTAAACAATGATAGAAGGAAACTTTTTTTTTAATGGGAATAGGTATTACATTCTCATAATACAAATGAAAAAACATCCTAATGAGATCCCAATCTCAAAGAAAAAAAGGGGGGGATATGGCGAAATTGGTAGACGCTACGGACTTAATTGGATTGAGCCTTGGTATGGAAACTTACCAAGTGAAAACTTTCAAATTCAGAGAAACCCTGGAATTCACAATGGGCAATCCTGAGCCAAATCCTGCTTTCCGAAAACAAAAAAATAAAAGTAAAAGTTCAGAAAGTTAAAATTAAACAAAAAAGGATAGGTGCAGAGACTCAATGGAAGCTGTTCTAACAAATGGAGTTGACAACATTAACATTTCCTTTCGCAGTAGGAAATGAATCCTTCTATCAAAATTCCAGAAAGGATCAAGGATAAACATATATATGTTTATATATATTTACTGAAATACTATTTCAGTTGATTAATGAAAATTACAAACTTATATTTGGAAATATTTCGATTCGATTTCGATCACAAAAGATGGGAATGAAATGAATTCCAACTTGAAGAAAAAATGTAATATTCATTGATCAAATCAGTCACTCCAACATAGTCTGATGGATCTTTTGAAGAAATGATTAATCAGACGAGAATAAAGATAGAGTCCCATTCTACATGTCAATACCGACACCAATGAAATTTTTAGTAAGAGGAAAATCCGTCGACTTTAGAAATCGTGAGGGTTCAAGTCCCTCTATCCCCAAAAGCCCCTATTATTCTCTAATTTTTTATCCTATATCCTCTTTTTTTTATTTAGTTGACATAGACTCAACTAATTTATTAAAATGAGGATAGTGCGTCAAGAATGGTCGGGATAGCTCAGCCGGTAGAGCAGAGGACTGAAAATCCTCGTGTCACCAGTTCAAATCTGGTTCCCGGCGATTCCTTTGTATGAGTATCTATTCCCATATTCATTTTAATGAATTTTGGGAATAGATATATATTTATTAAATAGATATATATATATTAGTGGTCTTGATTATCATACATAATTTATCTAGGTGTCCGCAGATATTCTCTAATATTCAAATGGTTCAATTTGTTGGTTGAAAGACCAAAAAGTGGAATCTAGGTGAATTCAGAGGTTGGGAATAGTAAAAATTCATCTCAGATATATTACAAAAAAATCCGGTCCGTTTTTTTGTATTTTTTTGGTATTTCTATTTTATTCATTTCTTTGATCGTACTTTTTATTTTGCGGAGCCGGATATATTATTGATGTTTATGTGTATCTTACTGTGTATCTTACATAGTTAATGATGCAGACCTTTTTCATCCTATTGGCTCATACGAAATAAGTATCATTCAAAATTGAGATTATCAACGAATAGCTATATTATTGTATTTATAAATTTTGTTATTTATACCATCCATAATAAGATATGAATGAAACCTCCATTATTCTGGCTGGTTAAACTTCAATTATTTTATTTCGTCTAATCTCTAAAAA